TTGAATAAGTTTCTTCCGCTTGAGTTGGGTTAAAAGCTCGGAAGGTATTTGCACCATCACCATCTTCGAATAGAGTGTTTTCTACAGTAGCCCCATGAATAGCGCATAGCAGAGCTGCACCTAATACTCCGGCAACTCCCATCATATGAAAGGGGTTCAACGTCCAATTATGAAATCCTTGGAAGAAAAGGATGAATCGAAATATAGCTGCTACGCCAAAACTCGGTGCAAAGAACCAACCAGATTGTCCCAGTGGATAAATAAGGAATACGGAAACAAAAACTGCGATTGGACCAGAGAATGAAATTGCATTATAAGGCCGCAATTGAACAGAACGAGCAAGTTCAAATTGACGTAACATGAAACCTATTAGTGCAAAAGCCCCATGGAGAGCGACAAAAGTCCACAGACCGCCTAATTGACACCAACGAGTAAAATCTCCTTGTGCTTCCGGTCCCCATAGTAGCAACAAAGAGTGTGCTAAACTATTGGCAGGGGTGGAAACTGCCGCCGTTAAGAAATTGCAACCTTCCAAATAGGAACTAGCCAATCCATGGGTATACCAAGAAGTTACAAAAGTAGTCCCTGTAAACCAACCCCCTAAAGCGAAATAAGCACAAGGAAAGAGCAATAGGCCGGACCATCCTACAAAAACGAAACGGTCCCTTCGTAACCAGTCGTCCATAATATCAAATAGATCATTTTCTTCTTTAGTAACTCTACCAAGGGCTATAGTCATAGTGATCCTCCTATTCAATTACTTCAACCATTTCCGAGCACCTCATATTACTTCCAAGGCATATGATAGTTTGATTATCTGTGGACGATTTCTTTCTCGTTCAATGCCCTTTTTCAATGGTCTCGAAGATAGAAATTTTGCATTTTTATCTATGGGGTCACAACTGAAGTCGTGGTAAATCCATGAATTTCATTAGATTCATTTAGATTCATTTTTCTTAATACTATAGAAATAAAGAAATAAACATTTGAATTCAGCATTATTCTATGATTCCTATTTCAAAGCCTATCTTTTAAGGGAAAAATAACCCCTCTTTTCTCATTCGCTCTCTATTGCATGGGTGGGAGAACAAAAATAGGATTCTGAAAAAAAAAGAAAGATATTGAAAAGAAAAATTGACTTTCGAAATCCATTTTTATGTGTAACGGAAAAGAGTTGCGATTTCTTCTTATTCCTATAGAACGTCTAGTAACAAGAATATGAAATCGTAAATAGCGAAAAATTCTTGCCTTGCGCGTCTAAGTCTAAGGAAATACAAAAAATCCGCTTATACAACAATTTCATCCACATCGAATTTATATATCAGAATAGCGGATAGAGGCATCATTCAAGGGGTCAGGTCCACTTACTTTATCTTTTTTTCTAATTTTATGGTGGGTTTGATAAGAATTTTTTTTCTATAACCTGCTTGTTTTATTCTAACAAGTCCTATACGGAAATGCCCGCTGAAGAGAAAATATATCTGATTGTCTCTCAGCCTATATCGAATTTTAGAAAGAAGAAACAAGAATTTTCTCCTTTTTTTTATTAACATTAAGAAAAAAGAATATAACTAAAATGGAATTGGCAATATAATTTTTATGCACTTTTGAAATGAAAATAAGGAAGGATTTTTTGTAATCGTTATTTCTTGCCTCTGTCATATCACGAAAACCTTTCGATTTGGAACGGGGAGAGATGGCTGAGTGGACTAAAGCGGCGGATTGCTAATCCGTTGTACAATTTTTTTGTACCGAGGGTTCGAATCCCTCTCTTTCCGCCCCCTCGGATCGTTTGGGACTTTCGAATTGTAAGGAATTCTAACCCCCGGATTTTTTCATAGATAAATGTACGAAATAAATTCAATTTGTAAGAAAAAATTCCCAAAAATTTTGGATTTTTACTCCTCACGTCCAGGATTACGTCCTGGGTCATTAGATAAGAATCCAAAGATAAAGAGGGAAACAAAGAATATCACTACTGTATAAACAAAGAGTTTGAGAGTAAGCATTACATAATCTCCAAGATTTTTTTTTAAGGAATAGATTACCCGTTTTTCCTTACCGCACAGATCCACTAGGATGGTTTTTTTTTTATTTTGACACCTAAAAAATGCAAAAATCAATTCTTAAAAAAAAATTGCAAGAATTGCTTTATAATAAGCAGTCTTATCAATATCAAAAATGAGTTTAAGTATTGTGTGTGTGGGTACCTAAAGGTACCTGTTCAACGTAGGTGCAGGGGGTAGAAAGGCTGATCCAAATTTATTGTTGCAGCTATACATTCAATGTAGAAGAATTTGAATTTTAGAATCGAAAGTTCATAATATAAGACTTCTCGGCTTTTTCATTTTTTTGGAATGAATACATCATTCAATTTGGCAGACAGAACAGAATAGTAAAGATTTCATCGAAAACTTACAGCAGCTTGCCAAACAAACGCTAATAGAAAAAAGAATACAGGTATGACAGGCATAACATCCACGATTGGGTTGAAAATGGCATAAGCTTCGGGTAATTTAGCTAAGAAAAAACTAGTCGGATAAAGACCAGAATTAAAACAGATAGAGGTTAAACTAAGTATATTAGGCATAACAAGCATTTCGTTCTTGTAGAGTAGATAATTGGATTTTGATTGAGTTATTTTTCTAAGGGAAAAAGGAAAAGAAAAGGTGGATTCAAAATCCTTTTTTCTTCGGACTTTCCCAAACACAAAATACCTCCTTGTATTCGCATTCTCAAATGAGAATGGAAGAAATTCGACTTTCATATAATATCTTAATAGAATTTCATGTAATGATCAATGCATTTTTTGGATTCTATATTATCCGCATGTTTAGAATCCTAGCAAGAAAATATCCCTCATTTTTTAGGTAATTGAAGTGGGATTGACGAATAATATAGTATAAAAATACTGTTTATTAGTGTCGCATAAAAGAAATGGGGCGTGGCCAAGTGGTAAGGCAGCGGGTTTTGGTCCCGTTATTCGGAGGTTCGAATCCTTCCGTCCCAGATTTTTTTTCATGAAACGAAAGATAGAATCGTTTTTTTTCATGAAACGAAAGATAGAATCGTATTGCGCCCTGCATGACACAAAAGCTTACTAAAGAGAATAATTAGTTCTTATGAACTCTTAGATTAGATGTATTTCTAAGGATTCTTTTTCTTTCTCAGAAAACAAAATCAAGTGTCAAGTCCAGTCAAATTGAATATCTTTATTCATTAAAAATTTTGGTCTGTCAGGCACATTCAGGATATGCTCCTACTACTCATTACACATATGTGTATGTGTTTTGAATATGTGTTTTGAAATTCGAACTTTTTAGATAAACTTTATGCTCCATATCCATGAAGTGGGAATTCTTATAGGATACATTTATTTGACACCTAATGTGAAGAAAAGGGGGTTTCCATTCTACGGATAGAGACTAGATTTTTCTATTTTAGACATTATCTGATTTGCAAATATCCATTTCCAAATCAATGGAATGTGAGGATTAGAGAGAAATTCATATATTCTGTCTACTCGACTTTGGAATTGATTAAAAAACAAAAATTTATGAGGGAAAACACTGTATAAAAAATCAGACCTATCCCTTTATGATACAGATAGATTTTTTTTTTGTTGTTTTATTAGTAAAAAAGAGGGGCTCCTCTTTGGTTAAGCGAAAACGATCTCGATTTGTGATTCTTTAAATATCCAGAATGATTCATTCCGGGAAGGATAAGGTAAGAACTGTTGAAGGATAAGGTAAGAACTGTTCGTTGGATAGAATATAATGGATTCAAAAAAAATCATACTTTTCTTATTTTAATTTTTAGTTCTTTCTGTTACCTAAAAGAAAGAATGCTATAAGTAAAAGCAAAGACCTTAATTTTACTTTACACTAATTTTTTTACTTTATTTTTTCTTTCTTTTGTTACTCCTGTTATTCCAGTCGAAGAACTATGAAAAGTTTATAACTAACAAAAAAGTGCTAATCTTTTTATTGGCATAGTTTTTTGTTGGAGAAGAGTGGATTCTTCTCATTTCAGGATTGATCATCTCGAGTCCTCTGTTGAGTATGGAAATTCCATAATAAATAAGTCTTAAGCAAACTATTTTATTCCTCTTTTTCAAACTATGTTTCATTCATATGATAGAATATGGGTTTAAATAAATTGGCTCCTTGCGGAGTCTTCCCCAATAAATACTTATTTCTTTTATCCATATTTCTCCATAGATAGCAAGTTTGAATTAGTATACAAAACCAATGACTATTCATGATTCCATCCATATTGGATCAATTCTCGATACCACTTTGCAATGAAATTAGAGGAATGTTATGGTAAAACTTCGTTTAAAACGATGTGGTAGAAAGCAACGTGCGACTTGAAGGAGATGATCGATTGTGGATTTTGCTATCCACCATTTTCCATAGTAATGAAAATGCTCTTGGCTCGACATAGTCTGTTCTATTTGTCCCGAACCGAATTTGCGCTGGGTTGTTTGTAAGTAAATAGTACACGATGGAGCTCGAGAAGACAGAATAGAATTGATTTTTTATCAAGGGAAAGAATCTAGGGTTAGTGAAAACTAATAAATTAGGCCAACTTTGTCAGTCTATCCTTAATATAGAAATGAAATTGAAAGGTTCAAATAAGAAAAAGTCTAATTTTGGAAGATTGGAAAACTTTTTTTTTTTTCGACTAAAAGTCTATCAGAATCAATCGTTCATATTTGATTTCTCTAGAAGAGGAAAATGCTTTATTGAAGGAAATAAGAAAAAAAGAAAGGGTATGTTGCTACTCTTTTGAAAGAAAAAAGAATAGGAATTCCCGAAGTAATGTCTAAACCCAAGGATTTCACAAATCAAAGATAAAGGATTCCGGAACAAGTAAACATGATTTTCAAACATCTCAACAATAGAATTAGATCAGAATAAGGAATAAAAGTAAATTTGTTCGAGATGAAATAAAGAAAAGAGTTTAGAGACGACTCAAAAAATTTCGAAGGATTTCTCTTTTGAATTCTGTCAGTCAAAATTAGCCAACTTGAGTCATGAGTATAAATGAAATTTGTTTTTTCTTCTATAAGGAAATTAATCCAAGTTATAGTCTAATTACTTGTATTATAGATAGAAATTCGAATCATTTTCTCGAGCCGTATGAGGAGAAAACCTCCTATACGTTTCTAGGGGGGGGGCATTGTTTATCTACATCTATCCCAATAAGCTGTCTATCGAATCGTTGCAATTGATGTTCGATCTCGAAGAGAAGGAAGAGATCTTCAAAAAGTTGGTTTTTATGATCCGATAAAGAATCAAACTTGTTTAAATGTTCCAGCTATTATCTATTTCCTTGAAAAAGGTGCTCAACCTACAAGAACTGTTTATGATATTTTAAGGAAAGCAGAATTCTTTAAAGATAAAGAAAGAACTTTGAGTTAATTGAAGAACTAAATAAATAAAAAAGAAAAAAGTAGGGGAAGGTCATTAATATCCCTTAATTATTTAGACACAATTTGCCTCTTTTTTAGTCCTATTTTTTTGCTGCATTTATGTCGTGCCAATCCAACAAAAGCCCTTATTTAATTTCCTTATTTGTATCTAATTGGTTTTCTTACCATTGTATTTCTATTGACAAAGGTCTATTGAACAAATAGAATTTGTAGCTAGATAGGTCTCTTTATCGTCACTGCATATTAGGTATTTCTGTCTACACTTTGCTCAAATGATAGGGTTGCCCCCCCCTTGCATGTACTTTCATATAAGATTTTTCTATTTAAATGCTAAAAAAATAACAATTTTGCTATTATGATTGGGGCCGCTCCTTTTTTAACCTTAGTGAAATTTAACCGATCTGTTTATTTTGGTATTTGAGTGTTTTTAATGGGTGATAAAATCTTTCTTTTGATGTCTTGCTAATTCAATGTTTTGCCAGGAGCGTTCGGTGTAATTCCATCGATTTTTGGATTTCGATCGTATCTAAGATCCTATTTTATCGGGGTTGCTAACTCAATGGTAGAGTACTCGGCTTTTAAGTGCGACTATGATCTTTTACACATTTGGATGAAGCAACAAATTCGTCCAGACTCTTGGTAGAGTCTAGAAGACCACGACTGATCCTCAAAGGTAATGAATGGAAAAAATAGCATGTCGTAATAAAATCAATTTCTTTTTTTTTTTTTTTGAATAAAAAAATTCCGATTTTCTGGGTCTAGTGAATAAATGGATAGAGCCTGGCTCTAATTCTGGTAAAATAAAAAGCAACGAGCTTAACTTCTTAATTGAAATGATTTCCCGATCTAATTAGACGTTAAAAATAGATTAGTGCCTAATGCGGGGAAAGGTTGGGTTTTCCTATCGGTGGACCCTTTAATTTTTTTTTTAGGAATCCTAATTATTCTTGATTATGGATTGAAAAGGAATGTTATGAATTGAATGTGTAAAAGAAGCAGTATATTGATAAAGAGACTGTATTCCAAAGTCAAAAGAGCGATTGGCCTGCAAAAATAAAAGATTTGTTTTGTAATTAGAACAAACATAAACTAATTAGATAGAAAAGGAGCAGAAAAAGATCTATGGATTAGACTCCCTTTCTTTTCAGGGTTTGTTTTCAAAAATGTAACACCCTGTTCTGACCATATTGCACTATGTATGATCATTTGATAAATCGAGAAATGCTTTTTTTCTCTGATTCAAGTAGAAATACAAATGGCAAAATTCGAAGGGTATTCAGAAAAACAGAAATCTCGTCAACAATACTTCGTTTACCCACTTCTCTTTCAGGAATATATTTATGCATTTGCCCACGATTATGTATTAAATGGTTCCGAACCTGTGGAAATTTTTGGTTGTAATAACAAGAAATTTAGTTCACTACTTGTGAAACGTTTAATTATTCGAATGTATCAGCAGAATTTTTGGATTAATTCGGTTAATCATCCTAACCAAGATCGATTGTTGGATCACAGCAATCATTTTTATTCGGAGTTTTATTCTCAGATTCTATCTGAGGGGTTTGCAATCGTTGTAGAAATCCCATTCTCGCTAGGACAACTATCTTGTCCGGAAGAAAAAGAAATACCAAAGTTTCAAAATTTACGATCTATTCATTCCATATTTCCCTTTTTAGAAGACAAATTTTTGCATTTACATTATCTATCACATATAGAAATACCCTATCCTATCCATTTTGAAATCTTGGTTCAACTCCTTGAATACCGGATCAAAGATGTTCCATCTTTGCATTTATTGCGATTCTTTCTCAACTATTATTCGAATTGGAATAGTCTTATTACTTCAATGAAATCCATTTTTCTTTTTTCAAAAGAAAATAAAAGACTATCTCGATTCCTATATAACTCTTATGTATCGGAATATGAATTTTTCTTGTTGTTTCTTCGTAAACAATCTTCTTGCTTACGATTAACATCTTCTGGAACCTTTCTGGAACGAATCCACTTTTCTAGGAAGATGGAACATTTTGGGGTAATGTACCCAGGATTTTTTCGGAAAACCA